GTTAATGTAGCTTACATAAAGTGTGGCACTGAAAATGCTAAGACAGATTTTTGAACATCTCATGAACACAAAGGTTTGGTCCTGGCCTTGCTATTAATTTTAACTACGATTACACATGCAAGTATCTGCCCCCCGGTGAAAATGCCCTATATTACTGACAAGTAAAATAGGAGCAGGTATCAGGCACTTATTATGCCAAAAACACCTTGTTAAACCACACCCTCAAGGGAACTCAGCAGTGATAAACATTGAACAATAAGCGAAATAAGCTCGAATCAGCGATAGTTAAAAGAGTTGGTAAATCTCGTGCCAGCCACCGCGGTTATACGAGAAACTCAAATTAATAAAATCGGCTCAAAGGGTGGTTAAACACATAAATTAAATAAGGCTAAAAACTAACTCTGCTGTCGCACGCAATAGTTAAAATAAACCCAACTTCGAAAGTAGCCTTACTAAAATAAGCTTGAACCCACGACAACTAGGGAACAAACTGGGATTAGATACCCCACTATGCCTAGTTATAAACTTTGACTCATCCGCCAGAATACTACGAGCAACAACTTAAAACTCAAAGGACTTGGCGGTGCTCTACACCCCCCTAGAGGAGCCTGTTCTATAATCGATAATCCCCGATAAACCTCACCATCTATTGCCAATACAGCCTATATACCACCGTCCAGCCCACCCTTCAAAGGGCCAACAGTAGGCATAATTATAAACATAAAAACGTCAGGTCAAGGTGTAGCATATAAGATGGGAAGAAATGGGCTACATTTTCTAATTTAGAAAATTACGGAAAAGCTTGTGAAACAAAACTATAAAGGAGGATTTAGCAGTAAAAAGAAAAAAGAGTGTTCTTTTTAAACCGGCAATAGAGCGCGCACACACCGCCCGTCACCCTCTTCAAACAACCAAGACAATTAATAAACAAAAACCTAAATAAAGAAGAGGCAAGTCGTAACATGGTAAGTCTACCGGAAGGTGAACTTGGAACATCAATTTATAGCTTAGTCAAAGCATCTTGCTTACACCAAGAAAATACCCGTTAAACTCGGATTAAATTGAGCCAAAATTCTAGCCGATTAGCCCTGACTCCCAAAAAACAAAACAAACCATTTAATCTAATAGTATAGGCGATAGAAATTTATTATGAGCAATAAAAAAGTACCGCAAGGGAAAGATGAAATAAAAATGAAACAAATAATAAAAACAAAGAAAAGAAAAGACTAAACCCTGTACCTTTCGCATAATGGTCTAGTAAGTCCAACCTAACAAAAAGAAATAAAGTTAGCCACCCCGAAACTAGGCGAGCTACTCAAAAGCAGCACTAACTAGAGCCAACCCGTCTCTGTGGCAAAAGAGTGGGACGACTTTTAAGTAGAGGTGAAAAGCCTAACGAGCCTAGTGATAGCTGGTTGCTTGAGAAATGAATACTAGTTCAGCTTAAAGTACTTTCAACTAATAAAAAAATAAAAATAGTGCTTTAAAGTTAATTAATAGGGGTACAGCCCTATTAATAAAGGACACAACCTACGTAATGAATAAAGATTATATTTACAAAAGAAATTAACCATGTAGGCCTAAAAGCAGCCACCATAAGAAAGCGTCAAAGCTCAACTTAACAAACCCCCTTATTATACTAATAAAAAAATCTAAATTCACAAATATATCAAGCCTATCTACCAGTAGATGAGTTTATACTAGAATGAGTAACAAGAACAAATTCTCTACATGCAAGCGTAAATCAGAACGAAAAAATCACTGATAACTAACAATTTTATATACCAAACAACAAGAAAACCACATTAAAATAATTGTTAACCCAACACAGGAGCATCAAAAAAAGATTTAAAGATTAAAAAGGAACTCGGCAACCAAGAGCTCCGCCTGTTTACCAAAAACATCGCCTCTTGCCCTCCAAGTATAAGAGGTCCCGCCTGCCCAGTGATTAATTTCAACGGCCGCGGTATCATGACCGTGCAAAGGTAGCGTAATCACTTGTCTTTTAAATAAAGACCTGTATGAAAGGCAAGACGAAAGCTCAACTGTCTCTTTAATCTAATCAGTGAAATTAATTTCTCCGTGCAGAAGCGAAGATAATTATATAAGACGAGAAGACCCTGTGGAGCTTCAAATATAAATTAATTATACATTTATTCACCATCCAACAGGAGAAAAATAAAGACGTATATTATAATTCAAATTTTCGGTTGGGGCGACCACGGAAGAAAAAATATCCTCCGAGATAAGCAATTTAGAGCTACACTTCAAAAATTAAAACATTTATTATAAATGATCCACCAAGTGACCAACGAACCAAGTTACCCCAGGGATAACAGCGCAATCCTTTCTAAGAGTTCATATCGACGAATGGGTTTACGACCTCGATGTTGGATCAGGACACCCAAATGGTGCAGCCGCTATTAAAGGTTCGTTTGTTCAACGATTAAAGTCCTACGTGATCTGAGTTCAGACCGGAGTAATCCAGGTCAGTTTCTATCTATAATGAAATTTTTTCTAGTACGAAAGGACCGAAAAAATAGGGCCTCTTTCTTAAAAAGCCCCCCTACCGCCCCTGAAAACAAGTAAAGGGCCACACAAAACACGCCTTTAAAATAAAGGACAAGTTAAGGTGGCAGAGCCCGGTAATTGCAAAAGGCCTAAGCCCTTTCCACCAGAGGTTCAACTCCTCTTCTTAACTATGTATATTATATCCACCCTCTTAAACCCATTACTATACATTATTCCAGTTTTATTAGCTGTGGCCTTTTTGACTCTTGTTGAACGAAAAGTACTAGGATATATACAACTACGAAAAGGGCCAAACATAGTAGGGCCAGTTGGCCTTCTTCAACCGATTGCAGATGGGCTAAAACTATTTATTAAAGAACCAGTACGCCCATCAACATCATCACAAACTCTATTCCTCATTATACCTATAATAGCACTGACTCTGGCACTAATTATCTGAATTCCACTTTCTATGCCATTTACACTGTCAAACCTAAACCTAGGAATCCTCTTCCTTCTATCCTTGCTAAGCCTAGCCGTATATTCAATCCTGGGGTCCGGCTGGTCATCAAACTCGAAATATGCCTTAGTTGGAGCACTTCGAGCAGTAGCACAAACAATCTCATATGAGGTCACACTGGGGCTCATCCTACTCTGCCTTATTTTACTAACAGGAGGCTTCATGTTAATAAACTTCAACATCTCGCAAGAATCAACCTGATTTATTATTCCAGCGTGACCTATGGCGACAATATGGTTTATCTCGACCCTAGCAGAAACAAACCGAGCCCCATTTGACCTGACAGAGGGGGAGTCAGAACTAGTCTCCGGATTTAACGTAGAATATGCGGGGGGGCCATTTGCACTATTTTTCCTGGCAGAATACTCCAACATTTTACTTATAAACACCCTGTCAGCTATTCTATTCCTTGGCCCAGCAATAAACCACATTCAACCAGAAATATCAACAATTAACCTAATTCTTAAAACATCAACACTGTCAATCCTATTTCTATGAATTCGAGCATCATACCCACGATTCCGATATGATCAGCTAATACACCTAATCTGAAAAACCTTCTTACCCCTCACAATCGCAATAACCCTCATACACATCTCACTACCAATTACAATAGCAGGTATTCCCCCTTTAACCTAGGATATGTGCCCGAAAGACAGGGGCCACTTTGATAGAGTGGCTGATAGAGGTTCAAACCCTCTCACATCCCCCTAAAAAAACAGGACTCGAACCTGCCCTTAGAGGATCAAAACCCCTCGTGCGCCCGCTACACTATTTTTTAAGTAAAACAAGCTAAATAAGCTTTTGGGCCCATACCCCAAACATGTTGGCGAAAACCCTTCTTTTACTAATGAGCCCCTATACACTATCCATACTAATATCGAGTCTTGCAGTAGGAACAATTACCACACTATCGAGCTATCACTGATTTTTAGCATGAATAGGACTAGAAATTAATACACTGGCCATTATTCCATTAATAACTAAAACACACCACCCCCGAGCCACAGAGTCCGCAACTAAGTACTTTCTAACACAAGCCACAGCCTCCGCCTTAATTTTATTTTCAACAATCATAAACGCATGAATAACAGGAGAATGAACAATCATAGACATAAACCACCACATGCCAACAACAATCTTAACTATTGCTTTAGCAATTAAAATAGGAGTCGCACCATTTCACCTGTGATTACCAGATGTCCTACAAGGACTAAACATAATAACGTGCCTAATCCTATCAACATGACAAAAACTAGCCCCCGTGGCTCTGCTTATTCTGACAAGCCACCAACTAAACCCAAATCTACTAATTATACTGGCACTAACATCCATAATTGTGGGGGGATGAGTGGGCCTAAATCAAACACAAACACGAAAAATTATAGCATACTCATCCATTGCACACTTAGGGTGAATAACTATAATTGGTTCCTTTGCCCCAAATCTGGCGCTACTAAACCTATTAGTTTATATTATCCTAACCTCCTCTATATTTATAATACTAATAACCCTAAACTCACAAACATGAACAAACTCTCAACCTCTGACTAAAACACCAACACTGGCAGCCTTTATAATAATTGTTCTAATGGCCCTTGGAGGCCTCCCGCCGACATCGGGGTTTTTACCAAAATGACTAATTCTACAAGAAATAACCAAACAACACCTCAATGTACTCTCTGCCACAACAGCCATATTAGCCCTACTCAGCCTATTCTTTTACCTACGTCTATCATACACAATCTCAATAACCTCGCCACCCCATATCTCAAACTCAAGCCTAATCTGACGAAAAAAAAACAACCTACAAATTATCCCAATGATAATTACACTGTCAGCAATATTAATACCAATAGCCCCAACACTGCTGATAATAAACTAAGGACTTAGGATAACAAGACCAAAGACCTTCAAAGCCTTAAGCAGAAGTTAAAATCTTCTAGTCCTTGATAAAACCTGCAGGGTACTACCCCACATCTTCTGAATGCAACCCAGACACTTTAACTAAGCTAAGGCCTTCTAGACTAGTAGGCTTCGACCCTACGACCTTTTAGTTAACAGCTAAATACTCAATCAACGAGCTTTAATCTACTTCTCCCGCTTGTTGGGGGAAAAAAGCGGGAGAAGCCCCGGCAAAAGCTACTTTGCTCTTTAAAATTTGCAATTTTATATGCTGAACATCACAGAGCCAGGTAAAAAAAGGACTATAACCTTTATGACAAGGGCTACAACCTTGCACCTGCTTCGGCCATTTTACCCGTGATAATCACTCGATGACTATTTTCTACAAATCACAAAGACATTGGCACCCTTTACCTAATTTTTGGTGCTTGAGCTGGCATGGTGGGCACGGCCTTAAGCCTCTTAATTCGGGCTGAGCTAAGCCAACCAGGGGCCCTCCTTGGGGATGACCAGATCTATAATGTTATTGTTACTGCTCATGCTTTTGTAATAATCTTTTTTATAGTAATGCCAGTAATAATCGGCGGATTTGGAAACTGACTTGTACCCCTTATGATTGGGGCCCCTGATATGGCGTTCCCTCGGATAAATAATATAAGCTTCTGGCTTCTGCCCCCCTCATTCCTCTTGTTACTGGCCTCCTCAGGCGTGGAGGCAGGAGCAGGAACTGGGTGAACCGTCTACCCCCCCTTGGCCGGCAACCTCGCTCATGCAGGTGCCTCTGTAGACCTAACAATCTTCTCACTACATCTGGCAGGGGTCTCCCCTATTCTAGGGGCAATTAATTTTATTACGACGTCAATTAATATAAAACCCCCTTCTATAACGCAATATCAAACACCCCTGTTTGTGTGATCAGTGCTAATTACTGCCATCCTACTGCTTCTTTCTCTCCCCGTACTTGCAGCAGGTATTACCATGCTGTTAACTGATCGAAATCTTAATACCACTTTCTTTGACCCAGCTGGCGGAGGAGACCCCGTACTATATCAGCACTTATTCTGATTTTTTGGTCATCCTGAGGTATACATCTTAATCCTGCCGGGGTTTGGTATAATTTCACACATTGTAACTTATTACTCTGCTAAAAAAGAACCATTTGGATATATAGGCATAGTCTGGGCAATAATATCAATTGGCCTCCTGGGCTTCATCGTATGAGCCCACCACATATTTACAGTAGATTTAAACGTAGACACACGAGCATACTTTACATCCGCTACAATAATTATTGCTATTCCAACTGGCGTAAAAGTTTTTAGCTGATTGGCAACAATGCACGGAGGCTCAATCAAATGAGACGCAGCAATGCTATGAGCCCTTGGTTTTATTTTTTTATTCACAGTGGGCGGACTAACGGGCATCGTCCTAGCTAACTCATCATTAGATATTGTTCTCCACGATACATATTATGTAGTAGCACACTTTCACTACGTCCTCTCTATGGGGGCCGTATTTGCTATTATGGGCGGATTTGTCCACTGATTTCCCTTATTTTCCGGGTATGTACTACACCCAACCTGGTCTAAAATCCACTTTGGCGTTATATTCCTGGGGGTTAACCTCACATTTTTTCCACAACATTTCCTCGGTCTCGCGGGGATACCACGACGTTACTCCGACTACCCGGACGCATATACCCTTTGAAACACAATCTCATCAATTGGGTCTTTAATCTCGCTTGTTGCAGTAATTATAATAATATTCAGTATCTGAGAGGCGTTTGCATCAAAACGTGAAGTAATAACAACAGAACTCACCCCCACAAATATTGAATGACTACACGGATGCCCTCCGCCTTATCATACATTTGAAGAGCCATCATTTGTACAAGCCCGGATTATTCAACAAGAAAGGAAGGAATCGAACCCCCCTAAGTTAATTTCAAGTCAACTGTATAGCCAATCTACCACTTTCTTAAGATATTAGTAAAACAATTACAAGTCCTTGTCGGGGCCTAATTACTAGTTTAAACCTTGTATATCTTATATGGCGCACCCGTCACAACTAGGCTTTCAAGACGCAGCATCCCCGATTATAGAAGAATTGCTACACTTTCATGACCATGCATTAATAGCTGTCTTTTTAATTAGTGCGCTAGTACTTTACATTATTACAACAATAATGACCACAAAATTAACAAACACTAATGCCATAGACGCCCAAGAAATTGAAATGGTGTGAACAATTATACCAGCAATTATCTTGATTGTTATTGCCCTCCCATCCCTACGAATTTTATACCTAATAGACGAGATTAGTGATCCTCATCTAACAGTTAAAGCAATCGGCCACCAATGGTACTGAAGCTACGAATTTACAAATTATGAAAACCTAATATTTGACTCATATATACTACCAACTCAAGACCTGTCCCCAGGACAATTTCGCCTCTTAGAAGTAGACAATCGGATAGTTATCCCAATAGAATCCCCGATTCGAATACTTATTTCTGCAGAAGATGTTTTACACTCATGAACTGTCCCATCTATAGGTGTAAAAACAGATGCTATCCCTGGGCGACTAAACCAAACAACCTTCATTGCATCCCGCCCAGGGGTTTTTTATGGGCAATGCTCAGAAATTTGTGGGGCAAACCACAGCTTTATACCAATCGTTGTAGAGGCAACATCCTTAGACTTCTTTCAAAAATGGTCTTCATCTATACTAGAACTATCATTAAGAAGCTTTCATGAAGAAGCAATAGCCTTTTAAGCTAAAGACCGGTGAAGACCAACCACCCTTAATGATATGCCACAATTAAACCCGGCCCCGTGATTTACTATTTTTCTAATATCATGAGTCATTTACTTAATTATCTTAACAGCCAAAATTAACAATTTTAACTTTCAAAATGAGCCAACACCCCAAAACACTAAAAAAGAAAAACACAGCCCCTGAAACTGACCATGAACTTAAGCTTTTTTGATCAATTTATAAGCCCCATCATATTTGGAACTCCTTTAGTAACCCTGGCCTTGCTGCTTCCATGGTTACTATTTCATAAGACAACAAACCATTGATTAAGTAACCGCCTATTAACAACCCAAACTTGATTTTTTGGCATATTTACAAAACAGCTGATACTTCCAATTAACATCAAAGGGCACAGCTGGTCACTTCTCTTGGCCGCCCTAATAATATTCCTAATTACTACTAACCTGATAGGTCTTCTACCATATACATTTACCCCAACAACCCAGTTGTCCCTAAACCTAGGACTTGCCGTCCCACTATGACTAGCCACAGTCCTCACTGGGCTTCGAAACCAACCAACACATGCCCTAGGCCACATGTTACCAGAAGGCACTCCAACCCCCCTAATCCCAATCCTAGTAATTATTGAAACAATTAGCCTGTTTATTCGGCCATTAGCCCTTGGGGTACGACTAACAGCCAACCTGACAGCCGGACACTTGCTAATTCAACTAATTTCAACAGCAGTGCTAGTCCTAATGCCATTAATACCATCAATTTCTATTATAACAATAATTATTTTATTCCTGCTAACATTACTAGAAATTGCAGTAGCTATAATTCAAGCTTATGTCTTTGTTCTTCTGCTAAGCCTGTACTTACAAGAAAATGTTTAATGGCACACCAAGCACACGCCTACCACATAGTAGACCCAAGCCCTTGACCTCTTACAGGCGCCATCGCAGCACTCTTACTAACCTCTGGCCTGGCAGTATGATTCCACTTCGGATCAACCACCCTAATAACCCTAGGACTAATTATTATATTGCTAACTATGCTCCAATGATGACGTGATGTTATTCGAGAAGGCACATTTCAAGGACATCACACCTTGCCTGTCCAAAAGGGCCTCCGATATGGGATAATCTTATTTATTACATCAGAAGTGTTCTTTTTTCTAGGCTTTTTTTGAGCATTCTATAACTCGAGCCTTGCCCCAACCCCTGAGTTAGGAGAATGCTGACCCCCGACAGGAGTCACACCATTAGATCCGTTTGAAGTCCCCCTGCTAAACACCGCCGTACTTCTAGCCTCCGGTGTTACAGTGACATGAGCCCACCACAGTATTATACAAGGAAACCGAAAAGAGGCCATTCAATCCCTATTTTTAACTATTATTTTAGGTCTATATTTTACCGCTCTTCAGGCCATAGAATATTACGAGGCTCCTTTCACTATCGCAGACGGGATTTACGGATCAACCTTTTTTGTTGCAACAGGGTTTCACGGCCTGCACGTAATAATCGGCTCACTATTTCTCTTGGTCTGCCTCCTACGACAAATTAAATTTCACTTCACCTCAAACCACCACTTTGGCTTCGAAGCAGCGGCATGATATTGACACTTTGTAGACGTAGTATGACTATTCCTATATGTATCTATTTATTGATGAGGATCCTATCTTTTTAGTACAATTAGTATAAATGACCTCCAATCATTTGATCTTAGTCAATATCTAAGAAAAGATAATGAACCTAATTATACTTATACTGATCCTCTCAACAGCACTATCCACGGCCCTAATTATGGTTAGTTTTTGACTACCCCTTAATAATCCAGACACAGAAAAACTATCCCCCTACGAATGCGGCTTCGACCCAGTCGGCTCGGCTCGTCTACCGTTTTCAATCCGCTTTTTCCTTATTGCTATTTTATTTTTACTGTTTGACCTAGAAATTGCCCTATTACTACCAACCCCATGAGCATCGCAAATGCACCCAATAAACACCCTATTTTGATCAACAATTATCCTTCTTACCCTTACAGCAGGCCTAATATATGAATGAGCCCAAGGAGGCCTAGAATGAGCTGAATAGGTATTTAATCTAAATAAGAATATTGATTTCGACTCAGTAAATTTTGGTTTACTCCAAAAATACTTTATGCTATCGACCTTATTTACGGCCATATCGGCATTCGCACTTGGTACTACAGGACTAATGCTTCATCGAACACACTTTTTATCTGCCCTTCTCTGCCTAGAGGGGATAATATTAGCAATATTTATCGCAATAGCTGTCTGAACTACGCAAATAAACACATGACACCATTTTTTAACTCCGATATTACTACTAACCATGTCTGCATGTGAGGCCAGCACCGGTCTAGCCCTCATAGTAGCCGCAACACGGACCCACGGGACAGACCACCTTAAAAACCTAAACCTTCTACAATGCAGAAAATCTTAATTCCAACTATAATATTACTACCCCTGACATGACTAACAAACCCCAAATGACTATGAACCCACTTTGTAGTAAATAGCTCCATTATTGCAGTAACAAGCCTAATGTGGCTAAATATTCCCTTTGAATTTTCAAACTTTACAAACTTACTAATGTCCGTGGACCCAACTTCATCCCCTCTGCTAGTACTTACATGCTGACTCCTCCCCCTAATAACCCTGGCCAGCCAGCAACACCTAAAAATAAACCCGCTCCCTCGACAACGGACCTACCTAGTTATATTTACACTCCTACAAGCATCCTTAATTATTGCTTTTTCTTCAACGGAATTGATTATATTTTATATTGCCTTTGAAACTACCCTTATTCCAACCCTTGTTATTATCACCCGTTGAGGAAATCAAGTCGAGCGGTTAAATGCTGGCACGTATTTTTTATTCTACACCCTAGCAGGCTCTTTACCCTTACTTATTGCACTTCTTGCCCTACAAAACTCCACCGGGTCATTATCTCTTGCCTTATTTTATATTATGGAGCCAATAGTACTACAAACCTATGCAAGCAAAATTTTATGGTCAGCCTGTCTACTCGCATTTATAGTAAAAATACCGCTTTATGGAGCCCATCTCTGACTACCAAAAGCTCATGTAGAGGCACCAGTAGCTGGGTCAATAATCTTGGCGGCAGTTTTACTTAAACTGGGGGGATATGGAATTATTCGAATTACAACTATCCTAACCCCAATAACAAAAGAGATATCATACCCATTTATAATTTTGGCTCTGTGGGGGGTGGTTATAACAAGCCTAATCTGCATACGACAAACAGACTTAAAATCACTTATTGCATACTCCTCTGTTAGTCATATAGGCCTCGTAATCGCCGCTATTATAATTCAAACACCGTGAAGCATTACAGGCGCTGTCATTTTAATAATTTCACATGGTTTAATCTCATCTGCCTTATTTTGCCTAGCAAATATAAATTATGAACGGACTCATAGTCGCACTTTATTACTAGTCCGTGGGGCCCAGGCAACACTCCCACTTATAGCCACCTGGTGACTTGTTACAAACCTGTCTAACATAGCACTTCCCCCCTCAATAAACCTGTGGGGAGAGCTGACAATCATCGTGTCCCTATTTAACTGGTCCCCTTGGACAATCTTAATTACAGGGACAGGAACCTTAATCACAGCCTCGTATACGCTCTACATGTATTTAATGACACAACGAGGCCCAACCCCCAACCACCTTAGCCCTATTAACCCATCCCACACCCGAGAGCACTTCCTCATAACCATGCACCTCGCACCTATACTCCTACTAATTCTAAAGCCCGCTCTTATTTCAGGGACACTATGTGCGTATAATTTAAAAAAATAATAGATTGTGATTCTAAAAATGAAAGTTAAACCCTTTCTATGCACCAAGAAGGGTTATAAAACACAGAAACTGCTAATTATCTGACCCTAGAGTTAAAATCTTTAGCCTTCTTACTTTTAAAGGATAGTAGTAATCCATTGGTTTTAGGAACCAAACACCCTAGGTGCAACTCCAAGTAAAAGTTATGAACCAAATATTACTATTTAACTCATCATTTTTACTCTCCCTAATTTTATTAATTATTCCACTAACATTATCAGCCCTAATAAAAACACCCAAAACATGGTCAATAATAGTAAAAACCTCAGTAAAACACTCCTTCTTGTTCAGTCTTCTGCCAATATTAATTTTTATAAACTCAGGACTAGAGTCCACAATAATAAGCTTTTCGTGAATAACTATTTACAACTTTAATATTTCATCAAGCATTAAAATTGACCAATACTCAGTTTTATTTACACCAATTGCTCTATTTGTTACATGATCAATCTTAGAGTTCGCAATCTGATACATACACTCAGACCAAGAAATAAACCGCTTCTTTAAATACTTGCTAACATTCCTATTAGCAATAATGATCTTAACTTCTGCCAACAACATATTCCAACTATTTATTGGATGAGAGGGCGTAGGAATTATATCCTTCTTATTAATCGGCTGATGACATGCCCGAGCAGACGCCAACACTGCTGCTATACAGGCAGTTATATATAATCGCGTTGGGGATATTGGCCTAATCCTGAGCATAGCATACTTTTCTATAAACGTAAACTCCTGGGAGCTCCAACAAATATTTATTTTATTCAATAAAGAATCAATTCTCCCACTTCTAGGACTTATCTTGGCGGCCATAGGGAAATCCGCTCAATTCGGGCTTCACCCCTGACTCCCCGCTGCCATAGAAGGCCCAACGCCAGTTTCAGCCTTACTTCACTCTAGCACGATGGTAGTGGCCGGCATTTTTTTACTAATCCGATTCCAGCCGATAATTGAACAAAACAAAGCTGCCCTTTCAATTTGCCTGTGTCTCGGGGCCCTAACAACTGTATTTACAGCCACTTGCGCCCTAACACAAAATGATATCAAAAAAATTGTAGCATTTTCAACATCAAGCCAACTAGGGTTAATAATAGTAACAATTGGCCTAAATCAACCACAATTGGCCTTTTTTCACATTTGCACTCACGCTTTCTTTAAGGCAATACTATTCTTATGCTCAGGTTCAATTATTCACAGCTTAAGTGATGAACAAGACATTCGAAAAATGGGAGGCTTACAAAAAATGCTCCCAATAACTACAACCTGCCTTACTATTGGAAGCCTAGCACTTACAGGAACACCATATCTTTCAGGGTTCTTTTCCAAAGACGCAATTATTGAGTCAATAAATACTTCTAGCCTAAACTCCTGTGCCCTAGTTCTTACCCTTGTTGCAACCTCTTTTACAGCAGTATACAGCTTCCGAATTATTTATTTTTCATCAATAAAAACCCCGCGATCTCTCCCGACTATACTTATTAATGAGAATAACCCTCTTATTATTAACTCTATTACACGCTTGGCCTGAGGAAGCATGATTGCGGGCATGTTAATTATTGCCTGCACTCTTCCAATAAAAACACAAACCCTTACTATACCAATGATTATAAAACTAACAGCCCTTTTAATCTCAATCCTTGGGCTTATCGTAGCAATAGACATCTCAAACTTCTCGCTAAAACATAAAACCACTCACACCTTTTCAAATATGTTAGCCTTTTTCCCTATAATTTTACACCGCTTTACGCCAAAAATAAAATTAAACTTCGGACAAAATATTTCAACCCATATTACAGACACATTATGATACGAAAAATTAGGCCCAAAAGGAACATCAGACCAAATGCTGCCACCTATCAAAACCACAACAAACTTCCAATCAGGCATAATCAAAATATATATAATACTCTTTTTAACTAATATCCTACTAATCTTAGCACTATCTTACAGCCCGTAATGTACCACGAGACACCCCTCGAGTTACCTCTAAAACCACAAACAAGGTTAACAAAAGAGCTCAACCAGCAATAACCAATAAACCTCCACCAAAAACATACATCTCCCCAACCCCACCTCAATCAAACCCAACAACCTCAAAATCCACACACCCCCCGCTAAACAATTGCTCGATGGAAAAATTACAACCTAACCACAACCCACTAGTCACCAACAAAAATACATAAACACACACATACACCGCTACAGACCAACTACCCCATGCTTCAGGGTAGGGCTCTGCCGCAAGCGAAGCAGAGTATGCAAAAACAACCATTATTCCCCCCAAATAAATTAATAACAAAACAAGAGATAAAAAAGATACCCCAAAATCAACCAACAGACAACACCCGCTAATAGAAGCTAAAATTAACCCAAAAGCCGCAAAATAAGGAGAAGGATTAGAAGCCACAGCAATTAAGCCAACCAAGACCCCAATTATAAATAAAAAACTTAAATATACCATTATTTTTACCTGGGCTCTAACCAAGACCTCTGACCTGAAAAACCAACGTTGTATTCAACTATAAAAACAATGGCCCCTATTACGCGAAAAACTCACCCCCTATTAAAAATTATTAATAACTCATTCATCGACCTGCCAACACCATCAAACATCTCATATTGATGAAACTTCGGCTCTCTTCTAGGGATTTGTCTAATTACACAAATCATTACGGGCTTATTCCTGGCAATGCACTACACAGCAGATACACAATCAGCCTTTTCATCTGTAGCCCACATTTGCCGAGACGTCAACCACGGGTGACTAATACGAAATATTCACGCTAATGGGGCCTCATTCTTCTTTATTTGCATTTACCTACACATCGGACGGGGCCTATACTACGGATCATACATATTCAAAGAGACATGAAATATTGGCGTAATACTTCTACTGCTAGTTATAGCCACTGCCTTTGTTGGATATGTCCTCCCATGGGGACAAATATCATTTTGAGGGGCCTCGGTTATTACAAATCTCCTCTCAGCCATCCCTTATGTTGGGGGTTCCCTAGTAGAGTGAGTCTGGGGGGGTTTCTCAGTAGACAAAGCTACCCTGACACGGTTCTTTGCATTTCACTTCCTATTCCCCTTCCTAATTGCAGGAATAAGCATTATCCACCTGTTATTTTTACACGAAACCGGGTCCAATAACCCAACAGGAATCCCCTCTAACCAAGACAAAATCCCCTTTCACCCGTACTTTTCCTATAAAGATTTACTGGGCTTTTTTCTGGCACTCCTCACCTTGGCATTAATTGCCCTCATTACACCAAATCTACTAGTAGACCCAGAAAACTTTATCCCAGCAAACCCACTAATAGCACCCCCTCACATTAAACCAGAATGATACTTCCTATTTGCCTACGCTATTTTACGATCGATCCCAAATAAACTAGGGGGGGTCATTGCACTTCTAATATCTATCTTAATCCTTATATTTATCCCTATATTACACACATCAAAACAACGAAGTCTGATATTCCGCTCTACATCCCAAATCTTATTTTGACTCCTAGCGGCAAATACCCTGATTTTAACTTGAATTGGGGGGATACCAGTTGAACCCCCATTCACTGAAATTGGGCAGGTCGCCTCTATCCTTTACTTCCTACTTTTTATTCTTATAGTTCCGCTAATTGGCCTATGAGAAAACAAACTTATAAAATGATACCTAGGTAGTTTAAACAAAACATCGGTCTTGTAAGCCGAAGCCGAAGCCTAACCCCTTCTCTAGGTGCGCCCGGGCTCCGCCAAAAATAAACTATTAACAAATAAGAAGAAGTAAGCCTTAAACCTTTATTACCGGGCACCGCCAATATTTACTTACCAAAAATTCCTTACGAAAAAAAAACTATACAAGACACAATAAAAAAATTTTTAATGCACAAAAAAATTTGCTTTAAGAGGGAAAGATTTTCACTTCCGCCACTGGCACCCAAAGCCAAAATTCTGGGCTCTAAACTACCTCTTACTTGTTTTCCCGTAGTTTTTGTAATGAGAGTGCATACTATGCTTAATAGTGCATTCATCTACTTGCCAAACGTCTTTGTTTTGGTATTATTAGGATTGTTGACCTTACCCTCAGGCGAGAAATCACCAACCCGCCCCCCACGATACTCGTTTAGAAACTTCAAGGACYTCAATTGTAGAGTGTCTTTTTACTATTTATACAGGCAGTTGGTTTGAATCTATGAACATTGATAGTAGAGTTTCTATCATTTCTTTTTAAGAGGCCTCTGGTAAAATGCTTACTGTACTAGATGGCCCATGATCAGCAGAACTGATCTGGCCTGCATTCATTTTTTTTTTTCTCTGTGAAGTCAATCCCCCATAAAGTCTTGAATCGGCACTATACTAGAGACCTGAACATGGATTGCAGATGTAGGGTTACAAAGTATAAAATCGCGGATAAAATATTCATGTTATAGGGACATAGCATTTATTTCCCCCTAAAACAAGGGATATATTATTTTTCCTGTTTCCCCCCGGAGCTAGTTTTTCTAATAATATAGATTTTGAATATTATCTAATTTTATTTTTGGATAACCCCCCTACCCCCAAATATCCGTCTAATCAGTATGAGAAACTTTTTTAGCCAACCCCAAGACTAAAAAGACCTACATACCTACGACAATAGGTTAGTACTGAGCAAAATAAGATTTTTTTGTTAATAAATTTTTATATACAGTATTACACTGTAA